AATTGAATCTGTTGAATTGTTGTTCAGTTCATATTGAAATGAATCAAAATTGATAAGGAGTTAGTCAATGATGCTCGAGCATGTACTTGTTTTGAGTGCCTACTTATTTTCTATCGGTATCTATGGATTGATCACGAGCCGAAATATGGTTAGAGCCCTTATGTGTCTTGAACTTATACTGAATGCGGTTAATATAAATTTCGTAACATTTTCTGATTTTTTTGATAGCCGGCAATTAAAAGGAAATATTTTCTCCATTTTTGTTATAGCTATTGCCGCCGCTGAAGCAGCTATTGGACCGGCTATTGTTTCGTCAATTTATCGTAACAGAAAATCAACTCGTATCAATCAATCGAATTTGTTGAATAAGTAGTATTAATCATAGAAATTAGAATATTCATAAATTCAAATTAACATGCCCATACATTAAATCTAATCCACATTTTCGAAAATGTAAGAAATCAAAGTATCTTGGCTCTATCGCGCGAGTCGATCCAGAAGTAGATTGCTTCAAAATTTCTGGTAAATTATTGATTCATCTGGTGTTTAAATATATGATTCATTTACAAATTTACTAGATCGAAAATTTCTGACGTTCAAAAATTTATAGATCCAATGTCACACTCAGTAAAGATTTATGATACGTGTATAGGGTGTACTCAATGTGTGCGAGCCTGCCCAACCGATGTATTAGAAATGATACCTTGGGACGGATGTAAAGCTAAGCAAATCGCTTCTGCTCCAAGAACAGAGGACTGTGTCGGTTGTAAGAGATGTGAATCCGCCTGTCCAACGGATTTCTTGAGTGTTCGCGTTTATTTATGGCATGAAACAACTCGAAGTATGGGTCTAGCTTATTAATACGTTCCAGAAAACCCTACTCGAATACATTTGATTTTTTTACCTTTACCGACAAAAACCCGCGCTCAAAATATATTTATTTCGAGCACGGGTTTTTCTGGTCCAAGTTTATTTTGTTTTTACTATGAATAATTTTCCTTGGTTAACGCTAGTTGTAGTTTTGCCAATAACCGCGGGTTCCTTAATTTTCTTTCTTCCTCATAGAGGAAATAAGGTAATAAGATGGTATACTATATCTATATGCATAACGGAACTCCTTCTAACAACCTATGCATTCGGTTATCATTTCCAATTGGATGATCCGTTAATGCAACTAACGGAGAATTATCAATGGATCAATTTTTTTGATTTTTACTGGAGATTGGGAATAGATGGAATTTCTATAGGACCCATTTTACTGACAGGATTTATCACAACTTTAGCTACTTTAGCGGCTTGGCCCGTTACTCGAGATTCCCGACTATTCCATTTCCTAATGTTAGCAATGTATAGCGGTCAAATAGGACCATTTTCTTCTCAAGACCTTTTACTTTTTTTCATCATGTGGGAGTTAGAATTAATTCCCGTTTATCTACTTCTATCCATGTGGGGGGGAAAGAAACGTTTGTATTCAGCTACAAAATTTATTTTGTACACTGCCGGAGGTTCCGTTTTTTTATTAATAGGAGTTCTGGGTATTGGTTTATATGGCTCCACTGAACCGACATTAAATTTTGAAACATCAGCTAATCAATCGTATCCTGTAGCCCTGGAAATAATATTCTATATTGGATTTCTTATTGCTTTTGCTGTCAAATCACCGATCATACCCCTACACACATGGTTACCAGACACCCATGGAGAGGCACATTATAGTACTTGTATGCTTTTAGCCGGAATCTTATTAAAAATGGGAGCGTATGGGTTGGTTCGGATCAATATGGAATTATTACCCCATGCCCATTCTATATTTTCTCCCTGGTTGATGATAGTGGGCACAATTCAAATTATCTATGCAGCTTTAACATCTCCTGGTCAGCGTAATTTAAAAAAAAGAATAGCCTATTCCTCTGTATCTCATATGGGTTTCATAATTATAGGAATTGGTTCTATAAGCGATACAGGGCTCAATGGGGCCATTTTACAAATAATTTCTCACGGATTTATTGGCGCTGCGCTTTTTTTCTTGGCCGGAACGAGTTATGATAGAATACGACTTATTTATCTCGACGAAATGGGCGGAATGGCTATCGCAATTCCAAAAATATTCACGACTTTCAGTATCTTATCAATGGCTTCGCTTGCATTACCGGGCATGAGCGGTTTTGTTGCCGAATTGATAGTTTTTTTTGGAATACTTACTAGCCAAAAATATCTTTTAATGACAAAAGTATTAATTACTTTTGTAATGGCAATTGGAATGATATTAACTCCTATTTATTCATTATCTATGTTACGCCAGATGTTCTATGGATACAAGCTTTTTAATGCCCCAAACTCTTATTTTTTTGATTCTGGACCGCGAGAGTTATTTATTTCTATTTCTATCCTTTTACCTGTAATAGGTATTGGTATTTATCCCGATTTCGTTTTCTCATTATCAGTTGACAAGGTCGAAGCTATTATATCAAATTTTTTTTATAGATAGTTTTTGTCAATAAACCAAAATAAAAAACCTGATGATTTTTAAAATCGTTCATTGTACAAAAAAAGTCTTTTTCTGTTTTTAAATTAAATAAAAAATTGGAATTCTATATATAACCAGATATTTTTGACATTTTCGAGAACCATTTGAATCAAGTAATGGAAATGGAATGATTCAAATGGTTCTTGATGGTTTACATGAGGGTTTCATATATATACGTATGCTGCCCCAGGCTTCTAGTTGTCAAGTACCTTATTCAATTAGATGGTAATGTAAATGAACCATAACTATGTAACCCTATTCCTAATAGATTAACCCCAAAATAGCATATCCAAATTATAAGAAAGCCCATTGAGGCCACAATTGCAGAATTTACGCTTTCATAATTTTTATTTGTTCGAATATGTAAATAAATCGCAAATATGGTCCAAGTAATAAATGCCCAAGTCTCTTTTGGATCCCAATTCCAATAGGATCCCCATGCTTCATTAGCCCATACTGCTCCCGAAAGAATGCCTATGGTTAAAAGGATAAACCCTAAACTAATAATACGATAACTCCATCGATCCAATTGTTGAATTAATTGATATCTGTAATAATTCTGAGAAGAAATCAAAGAAGTGTTTTGTAACACATTGTTTCTTTCATTCACGTATTGAATCTCACCAAAGGAAAACGACTCCGTTAATAAATTATTGCTTTTACTAAAAATCCTTATGAATTTTCGAAATGTAATGACTAGAAGAGCTAGTGATAATAATGATCCACACAAAAGAGCTGCATAGCCCAATACCATCATACTTACGTGCATCATTAACCAATGGGATTGGAGAGCAGGTACTAATATTGCGGATTGATGCATTTCGGTTAAAAGACCTGAAGTAGCGAAACCCTGGGTAAAAATAACACTTGGCGCCGTTATTGCGCTTAAATGGTTTTTTTGTTTTTTAAAATACGGAATCATATGAATAATGGAAAAACCCCACGAAAGAAAAATTAATGATTCATATAAATCGCTTAATGGTAAATGCCCAAAATAAATCCAACGAGTAACTAATAATCCTGTTATGCAGAAAAAAGTAGCTATCATCCCCTTTTCTGATGAATCATATAGTCCTACGATTTCATCGACAAATAAAGTTATCAAATGAATTGTAATTACAATTGAAATGATCGAAAAGGATATATGAGTTAATATACGCTCTAAAGTTGAAAATATCATAAAATTTATTAAAAAGGGGGCCTCAATTATAGGAATTGAAATAGGGAATTGAATTTATTATAGGGCTTACTCTTTTAGAATTTAGAAAAAGACATGCCGCTACTCGGACTCGAACCGAGATGCTCTAGCACTGCTTCCTAAGAGCAGCGTGTCTACCGATTTCACCATAGCGGCTTATTCGAAATCATAATAACCTATTTTTATTCAATCGTCGAGATTGAGGGGGTTAATTCAATATTTTTTAGGAAAGGTTCAAATTGATGACTAAAAATTTGTTTCAAAATTGGGCGGCATTTAATCTAAACGTTTTCGTTAATAATATTAATTATTCTTATAATAGTTTTGTTTTTTATTTATTTTAGGGTATCCGTTTTTTAACTTAACTAACAACGGGGTTTTTCGTTTCATAGTTTATTACTTTATGGTCTCCTGAAAATAAAACGGAACATTTTGAACTAGATAATTTTGACTTCAATCCATGGATAGAACTAAAAAGTAAATTGATTATCGAGTCAAGTCGATGGGGAAGGTGATAATCCCCATCTTGAAAATGATAAAACATACCAAAACAAAAGGTGAAACCTTGTGCTTGCGTTTATTCTTTTTTCAAACAAAAGAATACCATTCACTTTTTGAATTCAGTAGACAACCGAATTATTATTTCTACTAAAAAATAACAAAACAAAATGAATTCCATTTTATATTGTTATTGATCAGGTTAAAACATTAGAGAATGGAAATAATTTTTTTTTTTAATAAAAATGAAATAGTAATTTAGATTATTATCTATTATTAATTATTATTATTAGATTAATATTATTTATAATCTTGATAACTTCTAAACTTTAGAAAAAAAAAACTTATAAATAAATTATAACAAAAATGAGACTCTTTTTTGAATTAGACCGATTCACATTATTTAGTCTATTGTTTGATTATTTATTTGTCACACAAAAAAAACTTTTTGAGCTACCGGTAGAAAGAGATTTCGCTAACGAAAAAGCTTTCAATGCTGCCCAATACCCTTTCCTTTTCCAAATATTTTTACGAATACGTTTTTTTGAACTAGAGGTGCGCTTTTTTGGCACTGCCATTTTAAAATTATAATCGGTTCATCGGTTGGATGTGAAAGACATCTATTGTTCAAAATCAATTGTTCTTTACTATATCTCTAGCTAGCTATTCTCTAAATTACATTCCCCTCATCATAAAAGGTGTATGGAAAAATTGTCTAAAATATTACTAAGAACAATAAGATCTACTATGCCAAATAGAATAGATTGAAGTTGATAA